GACATTGCCATAAATTGACAAAGTAATATTTCCATTTACTTATCAAAAGAGGCCCATGTTTTGAAGCCAGAATCGATTTTCCTCGATATCTAACATAATGCATGAAAGGATCTTTGGACAACCATAGGATGTCCTGAAATTTCTTAATAAAAACTTTTAGAAGGGATTCTATTTTTCCATAGAAATAAATTCTCTCAATAAGGATTCCAAAAGAGGTTGATTGTAAATGAGAAGACTGCTTGCGGAGAAAAAAGAGAATGGATTCATATTGATATACGTAAGAATTATATAAGAACAAGAAAAATCTTGGATTCAAAGTCGATTTTTTTGGAATAAAAAAATTCTTCAAATTAGAATACTCGTAAAGATAGAACCGTAATAAATGCAAAGAAGAGGCATCTTTGATCCAGTAACGAAGAGTTTGAAGCAAAATTTCTAGATGAATAGGGTGGGGTATTAGTACATTTAACACATAATTTAAATGTGAAAATTTGTCCTCTAAAAAAGGAAATATTGAATGAATTGATTGTAAATTATGAGATTTAACTAGTTCTTTTCCTTCTAAGGAAGATATGAATCTTATGGAAAATGGAATTTCTACAATCACTGCTAACACTACGGATATAATTTGATAATACAAATTTTTGTTGTGGGAAAAAAAAGTATTTTGGTTCAAGTTCTTCGTAGAAATAATGAAATTATTCTGTTGATACATTCGAAAAATTAAACGTTTCACAATTAGTGAACTAAATTTATTGTCATAATCACCATTTTGAAACAAACTGGACCTATTTAATCTATTTAAACGATGATTATGAGCAAGTGCGTAAATATACTCCTGAAAAAAAAGGGGGTATAAGAAATTGTGAGCTTTATGTAATTCTAAATATACTTGAAATTCCTCCATTTTAATTGACATTTGATTTGAGAACTGAACACGGGGTCTTTATTTGATTTGGTTCTCAAATGATACATAGTGCGATACGGTAGAAACAGGGTATTAGAGTAAAAAACCCATAGATACCTCAGGAGTTAAGTAGACTCAGCGACAGATTCTCTATCCTCTTAATTTGTTTCTCTTGATTATAGAAGAACGAAGCAAGAGAATTCGAAATCCTTTATTTTATTTTTCAACCCAATCGCTCTTTTGATTTCGGAACTAGATAGATCTTTTCATTATCAATATACTGCTTCTTCTACACATTTATCCCAAACCGATACAAAAACAAATAGTTAGGACTCATTAAAAATCAAAAATCCACTTATGAAAAAAGACCTTCCCCCATTAGGCACTAATTTTTTTTTAACATTAAATTAGATCGGGTAATATTCAAATTATGAACAGAAGCTCGTTCCTTTTATTTCCCTCTAATTGGACTCATAAGGATTTATCCATATCCATTTATTTATTCGACCCAACCTTGAATTCGATTTTTATTTTTGTTCTGGGTCGAGAATTCAAACACAAGCTTGTAACGATCCAGAACAAAAAGATATAGATTATCCGAATTCTCCGTTGATACGACATGCTGTTTTTTCCATTCATTCCTTTTAGGATCAGTCGTGGCCTTACAAATTCTACCGCTGGTATTGACGAATTTTTTACTTCATACAAATGTGTAAAAGATGCTAGTCGCACTTAAAAGCCGAGTACTCTACCGTTGAGTTAGCAACCCCCTTCTAAAAAAGAATTCAAATCTGTAGATATAATCGGAATCAAAAAAATGGATTTGCATTCTAATTCTATTAGACTTCTTCTTATTCTTATCTGATCTGATTTATCTAGCTATTTATCTATCTTTTTTTTTTTAACTATAACTAAAAATAAAATAAAAATTGAACTATAAACAAAGGACTTCTTGTTCTTGTATTAAATAATTTTTTTATCTATGATCGAATTATATTTGTTCAATACACTCTTGTCAATATTATTGTAAATGTTGAATATTGAAAATCAACAAAATGGAAAAAAAATCAAAAAGATTTTTCCATTATCCTTACTTTCTTTCTTTTGAACTCTTTTACGAATTAAGAAAAAAAAAAAAAGGAAACCTATTATTATTTTTTGATTTATTATTTTTCGAAAGAATTAGAATTTCCTATAATTTGAATTTGATTTTCATTTCTGATATATTTTTTTTAATCAAAATGCATAAAAAAGGTTAAGTGAACACAGAAGTGATTAAAAAAAAAAATACATCAATAACATTTTTTTTAGAAAATCATTTTTTTTTGATTCTAGAACATGTTTTAGTAGGAATGCAAAAAAAAAAAATAGGAATCAAAAATACGTATAAATAACACAAAAGAGGGGGAGAGAAGAGCGTAGATCAAATTTGAACCAAAACGACTATATATGAGTCCTCCCCATCCTCTTTTTTTGTATTTCATTAATTTAATTTTATTTGATTCAGATTAGATTCCGTAAAAACCCTCGTTTTCTTTAAAATATCATAAACAGTTCCTGTGGGTTGAGCACCTTTTTTAAGGAAATCAAGAATCGCAGGAACATTTAAATAGGTTTGATTATTTATCGGGTCATAAAAACCCACTTTCCGAAGATCTCTTCCTTCTCTTCGAGATTGAACATCAATTGCAACGATTCGATAAACGGCGCATTGGGATAGATGTAGATGAATAATACCCCCCCCAGAAACGTATATGAGGTTTTCTCCTCATACGGCTCGAGAAAAAAAATGACTAAAAGTTATGTTTATGTATCAAATTCGACTGCCAGCTAGATTCATAAAACGATCAAATCAATTGCACATTTAAGTCTTAATTTTCTTTTTTTTTTAGAAAAATTTGTACTCTCATAACTCAAGTATCAAATAGCTCACCAGAAAAGCTTTAGATATTTCTTTTATTGAGTAGTCTCTAACCCCTTTCATTTTTTTTTGTCTCTTTTTGAATCTATTTAGATTCTTCATTCTGATCTGGTTATTTAAATAAGTGAAAAGGGGATTTCCTTGTTCCAGGATTGTTTATACTTGCCTTGAATCATTGGGTTTACACATAACTTCGGTGATCTTTAATTGTTTTAAAAATGGCAGCAACAAGCCCTTTTTTTTTTTTTCTTTCTATCAAAGAATCGTTGAAACGTTTGATTCACGCACGATACACGTTTGACTGAAAGAGTTTTTCAATTTCAAGAATTTTTTTATTCTTAATTCTTTCATCCAAAAATTGGATCGAATATGTATTTACGAAGTTGTTCCAACTTATTGATTCGCACTAACCCTAGATTCTTATCTCTGAAAAAGAAATAACAACTTTCTTTTCTTCTCGAGCTCCATCCTATACTATTTTTTACAAACCCCAAACAAAAAGACCAGGGTTCAAGTGGAACAGAACAAAGAATGTCGAGCCAAGAGCACTTTTTGATTCTTATATCAAAATTTTGATATAAGAAAAGGAAGTGGCGGATTTTGAAATCCACAGCAGATCATGTCCTTCAATTCAAGTCGCGCGTTGCTTTCTACCACATCGTTTCAAACGAAGTTTTACCATAACATTCCTCTCGGAACCAGTATGTAATTGATTCAATTATGGAATCATGAATAGTCATTGTTAAATTATTAAGATTAATATAGTATTTCCTTGGATCTGAAGAAATAGTAAATTTAGAAAGGACAAATTTCAATCAGAATTGAAATTCATCCCATATTACATTGTATGTACGCAAAATCAAAATTTATTTCATTTTGATTTTAGAAAAAAACAAAAAAGATTTCGATTTTTTTATTCTGAATTCAAATTCTTCTATGTTTCCAATTTAACCGGATCACACACAAAGAAATAGCTATTATCTGAACTAATTTCAGATAATGAAAAAGGAATGATTCTTCTGAATCTGAAAACCGAAAAATTGAAAATTAGAATGAAGAAAAAATTTTATTCAATATTTCAATACAATATTTGATTTGAGGCGATTCAAAAACAAAAATACAAAGGAAATCCTTATTGTCTAATAAGTATGCTCTGGGACGGAAGGATTCGAACCTCCGAATAGCGGGACCAAAACCCGTTGCCTTACCGCTTGGCTACGCCCCATCTTGAGTTCTTTTCAAGACTAATTAACAATAATATTGTTATTAGTTATTCGTCAATTGACTCACTCAATATCTCTATGAAATAGATTAAATTGGTGTTAGGCTTTGAAGACGTATAAATATCAAATTCAAACTAAGTTTATTGATCATTACATAGAATTCAATTAAGATATTGTATGAAAGTATGATATCCTCTATTCTTTTGTGAGAATTGCTGGACTTTTGATTGAGGGAATTCAACGACGTTTTTTTTTATCTACTCCACTTTTGGTTTCTTGATTTAAGGAAAAATCAAGAACATATTAATAACTCAATCAAAAAAAAAATTATCTACAAAAAAAAAAAATTTATTATGCTTAACATATTTAATTTAATCCGTATCTGTTTTAATAGCGCCCTTTTTTCAAGTAGCTTTTTATTTATCAAATTACCTGAGGCCTACGCTTTTTTGAATCCAATCGTAGACGTTATGCCTGTAATACCTCTTCTCTTTTTGCTTTTAGCTTTTGTTTGGCAAGCTGCTGTAAGTTTTCGATAAATCCTTAAATTTGTTCTAGAAAAATACATGATTTATTCGAGAAAAAAAAATTCTAAAGAAAAGATCAAATAAGTCTTAGAGTCTAAACAAACCATCAATCAATTCAAATATTGAATCTTTTGTTAACTGTGCTAAATATGAATTCCCCATTTCCTCATTTTGATTCCCTTTTCTACTTAAAGAACCTATTAAAGTCCACGCCAACACAATATCTAATTGGTTTTTTTTTAGTATGAATTTTTTTTTGTAAAAAAAAAGACTTAACTATTATCTTCGTACAACTGAATTAATGAAAATTCTTTTATATTCTTTATAAAAAAAAATCACTTGATTTCTTGGTATCAAAATAGGATATGTGGTATAAAAATAGAGAATCTATTCTCTTTTTTTTTACAAAAAAAAAAAAAATT